TGTTCGCTCAAGAAAAGTTCTAGAAGATGTTAATCGTAAATAAGAAGATTGTTTACGAAAAAAAACTAAGAAAAATTCACATTCAAATATATAAGAATTGTACAGGAACCGAAATAGTCTTTTATTTTCTTTTGAAAAAATACAAATAGATTTTTTATGAGTAATGAGAAGACTATTCCAATTATGATATTCGTGAAGAAAGAATCGCAATGAATGCAAAAAAGGAACATCTTGAATCCAGCATTGAAGAATTTGAACCAAGATTTCCATATGGATGGGATGAGGTATTAGTATATCTGAGACATAATTTAAATGCGATAATTTGTCCTCTAAAAAGGGAAAAATGGAATGAATTGATCGTAAATTATGATATTTTGGTATTTCTTTTTTTTCTCCGAAAAAAGATACTAATCGCAGCGAGAACGGAATTTCTACAATAATTGCAAAACTTTCTGATATAATTTGAGAATCAAAATGAGAATAAAAAAAATTGTTATGCCCAATGAACCTCTTTTGGTTAGAATCATTAACCGAAGAAATCAAATAATTCTGTTGATAGATTCGAGTAATTAGGCGTTTTACAAGTGCTAAACTAGATTTATTGTCATAACCAAAAACTTCGACAGGTTCGTAAAAAATCGAACCATTTAAACCATGATCATGAGCAAGTGCATAAATATACTCCTGAAAGAGTAGCGGATATAGGAAGTGTTGTTGCCGAGATTTATCCTTTTCTAAATATCCTTGTAATTCTTCCATTGACTTACATTTCTACTTTAACCAGAAACAGTAGGCATTTCTTGGTTATCAAATTATACATAGTGCAATATGGTCAGAACAGAGTATGTATTATGTATGGCAAAAAATATATACCCCGGAAACAGGTAGTCCAATCAACAGATATTTTTCCTCTCCTCTTCTATCCAATGGGTTTATCTTCGTTATAATTCCCAGAGGTTCAAAAATCTTTTATTTTTGCAACCCGATCGCTCTTTTGACTTTGGAACAAATTATTTTTGTCAGTATACTGTTTCTTCTACACATTCGTTTCCAATCCATAATAGAGAATAGTTAGGATTAAAAAAAAAAAAAAAAAAAATAAAAGAAAAAAAAAAAAAAAAAAGAATAAAAGGACCACTCACAGGAGAACCCTTCCCCGCATCAGGCACTAATTTTTTTTTAACGTCTAATTAGATCGGGTAATTATTCAAATTAAGATAAGAATAGAAGCTCGTTGCTTTTTTTTACCAGAATTGGAGCCGTGGGGCTCTATCCATTTATTCACTAGACCCAACTGTAAATGTGAATTTCTTTTGTCTCCCCCCCCCCCAAAAAAAAAATTTCTTTTGTCTCCCCCCCCCCCAAAAAAAAAATGGGAATAATCCGGTAGGAATCAACTCAAAATTCTACTAAAAATGAATATAAGAAGAAATTCTATTTTCTTCTTATTATTACGACATGCTGTTTTTTCCACCCATTACCTTTCAGGATCAGTCGCGGTCTTATAGACTCTACCAATAGTCTGGACGAATTCGTTGCTTCATCCAAATGTGTAAAAGATCATAGTCGCACTTAAAAGCCGAATACTCTACCGTTGAGTTAGCAACCCAGACAAATATGATATGTAGATACGATCGAAATAAAAAAAAAAAAAAAATTGAATTGCACTGTACAACTACGTCAAACTATTGAACTAACAAGAAATATAAAGGAAAAATTTGAGGATCAATTATAAACACCAAAATAACAAAATGAGCAGATCGGATTAAAAAACAACGGATTTCCAATAGAAATATCAAAATTTATACAGACCACCCGTTTTCTAAAAATTTTTGATTTTCGTTAAGAAAATACATCTTGTATTGTATAACAGTAAATCCAGCAAACCCATCATTTGACTGAAGTAAAGGAAAAACCAACAGGGGTCGGAATAAATGGATCCATTTATCTACGATCAAATTATATTTGTTCGATACACCATTGTCAATATGAGTGGAATGTTGAGAGAACAAATTCAATTAATTAGTAAGTAAATCAAATAAGGATTTGTGTTGGATTGGCACAACAACAATAAAAAAGTATGAATTTGGGGTAAATAATTACCCAAAATAGATACTAGTTACCTTTCTTTTTTTTTTTTGTTATTTCTTTCTATAGAAAGATAATACGAATGATTGATTCCCTTGTAATATAATACACTTTTAATTTGAATCGAAAAAGTTTTCCTAATTCCAACAAATTTGTTTGACTTTTTTTTTATTTCATTTTTCATTTCAAACTTGTTTGGATTTTAACCCTTCGATTTCTATATTGAAGATATACTTACAAAGTTGGTCTAACTTATTTATTGTTACTAACCCTAGATTCTTCCTCCCGATAAATGAATCAATACTTTTTGCTCGAGCTCCATCGTGTACTATTCCTATTTACCAACCCAACACAAATTAGGTTCCTAGCAAGAACAGAATAAACTATGTCGATTCAAGAGCATCTTCATTCCTATAGAAAATGGTGGATGTAAGAATCCACAACGAATCATGTCCTTCAAGTCGCACGTTGCTTTCTACCACATCGTTTCAAACGAAGTTTTACCATAACATTCCCCTAATTCAATTTCGAACCGGTATGGAATTGATTCAAGATGGAATCATGAATAGTCATTGGCTCAACGGTATATAAATACCTTTTATGTATCTATGGATAGATAAATAGTTATCCGGAAAAGTCTTAGAAAGGATTTAAGTTATTTCACCCCATATTCTATCATATGAATGAAACAGATTTCTCAAAAAGACGAATAAACGAATTTACTTAAGTCTTATTTACATCTTCAACGGATTGTTCGGGGTGGTGAATCATGAAAAGGATCCCATTTTTCTCGAACAAAAAAATTCTAAACTTAAAAAGAACAGCCTTTAATAGATTTCCAATCTAATCCCGGATGGATTGGAAATTCCGGAACAAAATCAGTTATTAACCAAATATAAACTATTTCAATGACTCGAAAAGGCCAGAAGTTTCTTTATAATATAGATTTTTCACACTTCTTCGAGTACCAAGGGTTCATAAAAATGAAGATTCAAATCCTTTTTTGTTTTCATGAGTATGGAATAGAAAAGGTCTCGTGTAAGGTAAGATTAAAGTCGTTATTTTTTCTTTCAATTCTTTCTTTCATCTGAAAGAGAAAATAAGAATCAAGAATAAGAAGAATCTAATCTTTTCGTATCCATCATATACAACGAACAATTCTTACCGGAGGTAATCATGGATATTTAAAGAATCACAGACCCTTATTGACTTAACCAAAGGACCGCTGTTACTGAACAATACAATAATATATATATAATTATATAATATAGGACTTGTTCTTTTTTTTTTTTATTATCTTGTTATATTTATATTATTTTTATATTATTATATTATACAGTATACAGACAGATTTTGTTTTACTTCAGGTTTCAAAATCTTTCCGCCAATTCCACAGAATATATAAATTTTCATCCATCCAATCGTTACATTACATTGATATTCATTTGAATAAGATCAAATTCAAAAAATGGGATCCAGATTAATTCGTTTTTCTTATTTTTTTTTTCTTAGAAGTTTTAAGACGAACCATGAAATTAAATTAATACCAAAAACTACGTAATCTTTAGTCTCCACATAAAATAAAGTGTGGAATTGGGATACACTATTTATTTTTCTTTAGGCCCCCTTGGGAATGGAATAGAAAAAAGGGCCTTTTCCATTTCGATTCAGAATGCATCATGTTATAATTCCCATTTCACGGATATGGAACACAAAGCTTCCATAAGTAACTAACTTCAATATGAATATGAGTAGTACAAGCATACTCTGAATGGGAATGCTCCCCCAATTCAAAAAAGAATTGGGAATTAAAAGAAATATCTTTATTTCTACCCGTGCACTCGATCGCGTTTGTGAGAAACCAAACGAAAGAAAAGATATAATTCTACGAATTATTCCTAGAATTCAGAACAGAGGGTTGGATCACATTATATCCAAAAAGTTGTTAAAGAGAAGAATCTTTCGTTTCTGATGAAGACGATCTGGGACGGAAGGATTCGAACCTCCGAGTGACGGGACCAAAACCCGCTGCCTTACCGCTTGGCCACGCCCCATTTAGATTTATATTCGACACTAATAAAGACTAATATTGGTATTGGTCATTCGTCAATCCCAACCCAAATACATATGAAATACATTGTTGCTAGGATTCAACACATGTAAATATAGAATAAAAAAATTATTGATCATTACATAAAATTCAATTAAGATATTGTATGAAACCATAATTCCTTGTATTCTCATTTGAGAATGAAAGGAAAGATTTTGGATTGGGGAGAGTTCGAAGAAAAGGAAGGATTTTTTGACCCGCCTTTTCATTTTTTCCCTCATAAAAAAAACTCAACCAAAATCAAATTTTCTAATCTACAAGAATGAAATGTTTGTTATGCTTAATATCTTTAGTTTAATCTGTATCTGTCTTAATTCTACCCTTTATTCGAGTAGTTTTTTCTTCGCCAAACTGCCCGAGGCTTATGCCTTTTTCAATCCCATCGTAGATGTTATGCCTGTCATACCTGTACTATTTTTTCTCTTAGCCTTTGTTTGGCAAGCCGCTGTAAGTTTTCGATAAAATCTTTACTACTCTGCAAAATTCATGATTTATCCAAAAAAATTCTAAAAATTGATAAGATCAGATAAGTTTTACATTATGAACCCTCGATTCAAAAATGGAAATTCTTGTATATTGAATTGAATGACCGCGGTGATAAATTTTGATCAACTTATTTCCTCGTTCTGACCTTCCAGTAAACAAGGACTTTCTAAGGACCCCACAATACCCAACAATGGATATGGCCACAAATTTTTGGTAATGAAGGAATCAGAATCTTTATGTCAAAATAGTGTATGTGATAAAAAATGGGCAATCTATTTCCTTTTTTCAAAAAAAATCTTGGAGATTGTGTAATGCT